GGATCTAATGAATTATGAGTTCAATAGATCCTGTTTAGCAGAAAGACGGATATTCCTTGCTCATTATCAGACAATCGCTTATTCACAAGCCTCGTGTGGGGCTAATAGTTTTCATTCCCCATCTCCTCATGGAAAACCCTTTTCGCTCCGCTTAGCCCTATCCCCTTCTAGAGGTATTTTAGTGATAGGTTCTATAGGAACTGGACGATCCTGTTTGGTCAAATACCTAGCGACAAACTCCTATGTTCCTTTCATTACGGTATTTCCGAACAAGTTCCTGGATGACAAGCCTAAAGGTTATCTTATTGATGATATCTATATTGATGATAGTGACGATATTGATGATAGTGACGATATTGATGATGACCTTGATATTGATACGGAGCTGCTAACTATGACGAATGTGCTAACTATGTATATGACGCCGAAAATAGACCTATTTGATATCACCCTTCAATTCGAATTAGCAAAAGCAATGTCTCCTTGCATAATATGGATTCCAAACATTCATGATCTGCATGTGAATGAGTCGAATTACTTATCCCTCGGTCTATTAGAGAACTATCTCTCCAGGGATTGTGAAAGATGTTACACTGGAAAGATTCTTGTTATTGCTTCGACTCATATTCCCCAAAAAGTGGATCCCGCTCTAATAGCTCCGAATAAATTAAATACATGCATTAAGATACGAAGGCTTCTTCTTCCACAACAACGAAAGCACTTTTTCATTCTTTCATATACTAGGGGATTTCACTTGGAAAAGAAGATGTTCCATACTAACGGATTCGGGTCCATAACCATGGGTTCCAATGCGCGAGATCTTGTAGCACTTATCAATGAGGCCCTATCAATTAGTATTACACAGAAGAAATCCATTATAGAAACTAATACAATTAGATCAGCTCTTCATAGAAAAACTTGGGATTTTCGATCCCAGATAAGATCGGTTCAGGATCATGGGATCCTTTTCTATCAGATAGGAAGGGCTGTTACACAAAATGTACTTCTAAGTAATTGCCCCATAGATCTTATATCTATCTATATGAAGAAGAAATCATGTAAGGGAGGGGATTCTTATTTGTACAAATGGTACTTCGAACTTGGAACGAGCATGAAGAAATTAACGATACTTCTTTATCTTTTGAGTTGTTCTGCCGGATCGGTCGCTCAAGATCTTTGGTCTTCATCCAGACACGATGAAAAAAATTGGATCACTTCTTATGGATTCGTTGAGAATGATTCTGATCTAGTTCATGGCCTATTACTATTATTACTATTAGAAGTAGAAAGCACTCTGGCTCTGGCGGTATCCTCACGGACAGAAAAATATTGCAGTCAGTTTGATAATAATCGAGTGACATTACTTCTTCGGTCCGAACCAAGGAATCAGTTAGATATGATGCAAAATGGATCTTGTTCTATCGTTGATCAGAGATTTCTATATGAAAAATACGAATCGGAGTTTGAAGAAGGGGAAGGGGCCCTCGATCCGCAACAGATAGAGGAGGATTTATTCAATCACATAGTTTGGGCTCCTAGAATATGGCGCCCTAATCTATTTGATTGTATCGAAAGGCCCACTGAATTGGGATTTCCCTATTGGACTGGGTCATTTCGGGGCATTTATCATAAAGAGGATGAGCTTCAAGAGAATGATTCGGAGTTCTTGCAGAGTGGAACCATGCAGTACCAGACACGAGATAGATCTTCCAAAGAACAAGGCTTTTTTCGAACAAGCCAATTCATTTGGGACCCCGCGGATCCATTCTTTTCCCTATTCAAAGATCAGCCCTCTGTCTCTGTGTTTTCACGTCGAGAATTCTTTGCAGATGAAGAGATGTCAAAGGGGCTTATTGCTTCCCAAACAAATCCTCCTACATCTATATATAAACGCTGGTTCATCAAGAATACGCAAGAAAAGCACTTCGAATTGTTGATTCATCGCCAGAGATGGTTTAGAACCAATAGTTCATTATCTAATGGACCTTTCCGTTCTAATACTCTATCCGAGAGTTATCAGTATTTATCAAATCTGTTCCTATCTAACGGAACGCTATTGGATCAAATGACAAAGACATTGTTGAGAAAGAGATGGCTTTTCCCGGATGAAATGAAACATTTGATTCATGTAACAGGAGAAAGATTCCCCATTCCTTAGCCGTAAAGATATGTGCCCATGAAAAGGGGATTAAGTGGAACAGAATTGGCCGGATGGTAGAGTCGTGGAAACACTTGTTTCTTCCATCTTTTTGGCCTTAACTCCGTGGAACAATATGCTACTGCTGAAACATGGAAGAATTGCAATCTTAGATCACTATGTGTGGATGATATGAACTGCTTAAACAAGAATTCTTGAACGGCGAAAGAGCCTATTACTCGCTACATCAAACAATTTATACTAATGAAACCATGTAAATCCATCGGAAAATACGCATGTCCGCGGAAATGGTTGTTGCTATCTGCTCCAATAACGAATCATTGGTTTCATTGAATAACTAAA